ACCCGAATGATGAATAAAAAATGACGATATTTATTCAATTCATTCAACTTCTTTCCTATAAAAAAAGAAAGAAAAGAAAGGGAATAGAGAAAGGTTTATGTCTCAACGAATCGCACGTAGAGATATTGATAACACGCATAGAGTTAATGGTATTTCATAACTAATTGATTGAGCAGCAGCTCGTAGACCACCTAAAAAGGAATATTTATTATTTGATCCATATCCTGACATAAGAAGTCCAATGGGAGCAATACTTGAAATGGCGATCCATAAAAAAACACCGATATTGAGATCGGATAGAACAAGGTTAGAGCCAAAAGGAATTATTAAATAACTTAGTAGAATTGATATGACTGCTATGGATGGTCCGATACTGAATAAACGAGTATCTCCTCTAGATGGAAGAAGATTCTCTTTGAAAAGTAGTTTTGTGCCATCTGCTAGAGCTTGAAGAATTCCCAAAGGACCGGCATATTCAGGTCCAATACGTTGTTGTATCCCTGCGGATATTTCTCTTTCTAACCACACAATTGCTAGTACACCTATTGTGATTCCCAATACAGGAGTAAAAATAGGTACAAGCATCCATATGATCCCATAAACCTCTTTTAAGTATTCCAATCGGGAAAAAGAATTGATATCTTGTACTTCTGGTGTATCAATTATCATTTCAACGATCAACTTCTCCCATAATTATATCTATGCTACCTAGTATCGTCATAATGTCAGCCAATTTCATTCTTTTAACTAACTGAGGAAGAATTTGCAAATTGATAAAACCCGGCGGTCGAATTTTCCATCTCCAAGGAAAAACATTCTGATCCCCTATCAGAAAAATTCCCAACTCTCCCTTTGGGGCTTCGACTCTCACATAAAGTTCTTGTTTCGACAATTCAAAAGTGGGAGAAGGCTTTTTACTAATAAATCGATATTCAAAATCATTCAATTCGGGATCCCTCGCTCTATCAAAGCATCGGATTTCTAAATTCTCATACGGCCCTCCCGGAATTCCTTCCAGAGCCTGTTGAATAATTTTTATAGATGCCACCATTTCACCAATTCGTACTAAATAACGAGATAATGAATCTCCTTCTTTTTGCCATTGGACTTCCCAATCAAATTCGTCATAACACTCATAATGATCAACTTTACGAAGATCCCATTGTATTCCGGAAGCTCGTAGCATTGGTCCTGACAAACCCCAATTTATTGCTTCTTCTACACCAATAATGCCTACTCCCTCAACTCGTTCTAAAAAAATAGGATTACGCGTAATAAGTTTTTGATATTCAGCAACCCCTGTTAAAAAATAATCGCAGAAATCCAAACATTTATCTATCCATCCATGCGGTAGATCAGCAGCTACTCCTCCTATACGAAAATAATTATGCATCATTCTCATACCGGTGGCAGCTTCGAATAGATCATAGACTAACTCTCTTTCTCTGAAAATATAGAAGAAAGGAGTCTGTGCACCAATATCTGCCATAAAAGGGCCAAGCCATAATAAATGAGAAGCTATACGACTCAACTCCAACATAATCACTCTAATATAGCTGGCTCTTTTAGGTACTTGAATATTTCCCAACTGCTCTGGTGCATTTACGGTTATTGCTTCTGTGAACATAGTAGCTAAATAATCCCAACGTGTTACATAAGGCAAATATTGTATAATTGTTCGGTTTTCTGCAATTTTTTCCATCCCTCTGTGCAAATAACCTAGTATTGGTTCACAGTCAATAACATCTTCACCATCTAAAGTAACGATGAGTCGAAGAACACCGTGCATTGATGGGTGATGAGGACCCATATTGACTATCATGAGGTCTTCTCTTGTAGCTGGTACATTCATAGGTTTTCCCCTGATTCATTCTTCCATGAATTGCTGAAAACGAAAAGAAGTTCATCAAAATTCAAGATCTACTAAATCAAATAATTCAAAAGGACTCTTCAAATTAACGAATTTTTGTCTCCCGAATACCCAACTGACCAATTAATTCTTTATAACGTACTCTATTTTTCTTTGCCAAATAAGACAGCAACCGTTGACGTTTTCCCAGAATTTTCCGTAGACCTCTCTGAGATAAATAGTCTTTTCTGTGCAATTCCAAATGTGAAGTAAGTCTTCGGATCTTATTGGTGAAACTGAATACTTGAAATTCAACAGATCCCCTATTTGCTTCTTTTTGAGAAATAACTGAGATGAATAAGTTTTTTACCATAAAACGAAATCTTCTCTTCCCTCCCTTTTTTTCTTTTTTAAAAATTTGAATTTTACCCATCAGTAATATAATAATATTATAATTATAATAATAATATTATTATGCCGGTCATTTTAATCTAGTATACGCAATAATCTTTATTTCGTTATGGATACCTCGTTTATGAAATAAAATTAATCAATATCAATAAAAAATCTAATTGATATGTATTAGTATCATGCATCAGAATGTAATGTAAGACATCGCATGTGTGCATTTGTTTACTTTCATATACTAGATCTAGTAAGGATATATAAAAAATGTGACATCAACGAATTTTCAATCGTGGATACATATGTATCCTTATCATACTAAAACAACTACCATTATTGGTATCAAACCAATAGCGATTCATACAAGCTAAATCTTCTAATCGATAATTGGGCCAGAGAAAGAACTTTAATTTTTTTAATTTAATTAATTGATTTTTATCTCTATCAAGATGTTTGTTTTCATCCAAAAATTTATTACAGCTGTTCCCATTGCAAAATACTGGATTTCTAGCCACACCACTCCTATTCCTCAAATTGAAACAAATTAGAATTCTAAATTTTCTACGACGTCTAGGCGATAAAATATTTTCAGGAACAAGCAAATCATAATGATTTTTGTCTTTATTTCCAATCATCTTTTGACATCTTGCACTGAATTTATCACAATTCTTATTATCAACATATCTTTCTTCTTGGTATCTTTGATTAGTTTGGTACTTACTCTTATGAACCAATGAAATACCTATAGTTTGATACATAATAAATTGTCCATCATTTTTTACAGACAGACGAATTGGTTCGATAATAAATATACCTCTTTTCATTTTCATCAATTCTGTAAGAGTTAAATCTTTATGAACCGGTATTAGATCCAGACTCATTTCTCCCCTTTGAATAGCAGATATACAAATTTCTCTTGGATTTATCAGTCTAAGCAGGAGACAATATACCTTGATATTATTGATCATTTTTTGATTTAAAGAATCATCCCATCTCAATTGAAAAAGCAAATATCTTTTTAGGAATAAATCGAGTTCTGCTTCCGTGTGATTCTTGAATTGCTTTTTCTTTGTACGTTTTTGCATGTCTGAGTCTGATCCTGCATAATCTTCTTCAATATCTTTTTCGTGGTTTGAGAGGACTGATTCAAGATTTCCTTGGTTTTGTACATCTGATCCAAGATCTACTTGTCCTGCGGATTCTTTTTCTTCTTGATTTCGATTCTCTAATTTTAAAAGTTTTTTTTCATTGGATGATATAAAAAGATTCCCTTTTTGCTTTCTATTGCTATTTCTATTTTTACTATAATTTTTATTTCCATTAAAATTTAAAAGAAGTAATTTGATTGGTATAACCCAGGGTTTCATTTTATATGTATTATAAAGTAGCACAAATTCTGGGAAGAACCAAGGTTCCAGATTCGATATGGAACGATTTAGTATTTCTTCATTCATCCCCATCCAATCAAAAAGGTCTTTTTGATTGGATGGTTTGATTTCTTGATCTTGTGTGAGATAAAAAAGACCTTTCTTATCAATTATTTGATAATTATTCGACCCGGTCTTGGTATTTTTATTACTGTTGATACTGGTATTGATCCAGACCTCAATATCGACCTTCTTTCTAAAGCAAAAATGGAGAATTTTCCAATCAAAATATTTTCTATCCGGGTTTTTCTTTATATACTCTATATACATAATATCATCTTCGCCTAGGTAATTATTGATAGGGATACCTTCCAGCATATCAAAAAATTTGCGTTTATGTGTGTTGTAATTATAAGAAATATCTTGGTTATTATTTACTTGTAATGGTGATCCATAAATATATGAGTCATTCTTATCTTCATAATTAATATATTTATATGATAAAAGGTCATATCTATAGTGTTTTTTAAAATTTTCTTTTTGATTCGTTAATGAGTCTGCTTCATAATCATTTTGTTTGTTGTAATGAATTAATTGATCTTTTTGAGATAAATCCCATTTGCTTAAATCTTTATTTTGATTTTGAGCCACACAATGTTGATTTACTCTATTTCGCCACTTTTGTGGTACTAATCTAGACCATATAATCGGAGATAAATATTTATATTGATAATGACCTCTTAACCAGTTCTTCCATTGATTCATTCCAGAATTACGAAGTTTCTTATGTCTTAATTCGTAATGAAATATTTCGTGTGCTCCAAAACCAAAATAATCTTTTCTTTCGTTCTTAAGAAAAAGAGATGTTCCGTTATATTGAAGGACAGATCTTAACTTATACAAGTTAATTACTTGGGTTTGTGATAATTTGTAAAATACATATGCTTGTGACAAGGAGGATAAGTCACAAAAAATCTGTGAACTCTTATTACTAATACTAGAAACTGACCTTTTTATAATCGAAATAAAGTGAATTTTCTTTTGATTTGGTTTACCAATTCTTTTTTGATTTCTTTCATTATTGTAAACGTATTTATCAATAATTTTTTTTGTTGATTCAATAAAAAATTGTGCATTGGTTCTGGGAATATTAATGAGACATAGAAGAATATCTATGTATATCCTTTCAATGAAAAATTTTATAAAATAATGTAATTTGCGAATTAATCGAGAATTCCTTCTTTTTAATATTTGCCAAATGCTTTTTTGTGATTCTAATCTTTTAGCATTATAACTAGCTTTGTTAGGGCTAATATTTATCTCTGGAGTTAGAAAGAGTTTTTTCTTGTCTTTTATAATTTTTTCTATTTTTTTTCTAA